CTCATCCGTCTTTATGTTGATCGTTACAGGCCTCTTGAATCTTCTCTTCTCCTATTTATTGATTCTTTTTTTTTTTTCTTTCTTTTTTTGCATAATGCAGATTTACTATTGTTTACTATTGATAGGAATTCTCTTGTTGAGACCCTATGATTCGATTAAAACCTAAGATTCATACTAGAACCACGATGATTCAATAAAGCCCCCAAACCAAAGGGTTCTCTGAGTAAGAACCATTTGATCATCACTTACTCAACTCAATGAATGGATGTTACGACTAAAAATCCAGGGAAATCTTGCTCCTTCGGCTTAAAATAAGAATGCTTCTGAAAGAAGAAAAAGCGTTCGGGACCCTTTTGAAAAATTTTTGTGAAGTCCGGTCGCGAGGTCTGAATAGTAGGCATGAATCATAGTTCAAATCTTTCTTGATCTATTCCATATATTCCGTGCTCCAGATATTTGAATAAATATCCGACGAGGTAAAACCCATCTCTATCGAGATGACAGACCTGTTTTCTGTACTATCAATAGGATCAATTATAACAAGTCACACACTCATATTCCGGAAATACCGAAACAAGGGAATTTCACGGTCGAACTACCAGAATGGCCTAGCAACCCGAGTCCTAAAAAATGCATTTTGGATTGAATTGAAAAGCCGGGTCTTCCTTGATTGAAAGCCCCAGGCTTCGTAGTTATTATAAGCCTAACTCATTGAAATTCCATCCAGTAAAACGGAAGAATTGTAAATCTCCAAAATAATGGATAGGAATATCGCAAATAAGGCCATTGCGACACCCATCAGGGGCGTCGTTCCCCACCCCGGGGCTACTTTACCATATTCCGAATTCAACGGTTTCAATAAATCCCCTATAATAGTTCGTCTTGGCCCAGATCTGGAACTATCCTCAACGGTTTGTGTAGCCATAAATCCTATTGCATTGGTTGACATCTGTTGACTTTGTATACTATTCCGTTGTAAATAAACGGTCTTATCGTAGCGTAGATCCATCATTCATGGTCTTGAAATTCTCTAATAATGGAAACAGCAACCCTAGTCGCCATCTCCATATCTGGTTTACTTGTAAGCTTTACTGGGTATGCTTTATATACCGCTTTTGGGCAACCCTCTCAACAACTAAGAGATCCGTTCGAAGAACACGGGGACTAGTTGAAATAACGAACCTCCCTATTGGAGGTTCGTTATTTCAATTTCAATTGAGATAATCAAAAATCATTTCATCTTTTTCGTCGAAATCCTAGGCGGTTCTCGAAAAAAGATAGCGAAAAAAATGATCCCTAGAGTCGAGACTAAGAGGAATGTATAAACCAATGCTTCCATAGATTCGATCGTGGTTTACAATTATAGCTTCCGTGCCTGTGCATTTGGGACCATTTCCCAGCTAAAGAAATGGCAAGAGTCAAAGAGAAACAATGATCAAAATCAAGATTTCTCCGGTACTCTATATTAGCAAAAATAAAAAAATAAAAATAGAGGCGAAATATACATATATCAGAGCAATGTTGTATCAGACTGCTTGTCTCCTTGTAGTTGGATCTCCAAGTTTTTGGAATGTTCCAAATTCTACTTGAGCATCCAAATCTGGATCAATACCAGCAAAAACATCTCTGAACAAGGTTCTAGCGCCATGCCAAATGTGCCCGAAAAAGAAGAGCAAAGCAAACGAAGCATGTCCAAAAGTAAACCAACCCCTTGGACTGCTACGAAAAACACCATCGGATTTCAAAGTAGCACGATCTAATTCAAAAATTTCACCCAATTGAGCACGTCTAGCATATTTTTTCACAGTAGCAGGATCACTATAACTAACTCCATTCAGTTCACCACCATAGAACTCAACAGTTACACCTACTTGTTCCACACTATACTTTGATTCCGCCCTTCTAAAAGGAACATCGGCTCGCACAATTCCGTCTCCATCTACCAAAACTACTGGAAATGTTTCAAAAAAAGTAGGCATACGACGGACAAAAAGTTCATGCCCTTCTTTATCTCTAAAGATGGGGTGTCCTAACCAGCCAACAGCTATTCCATCACCATTGTCCATTGAGCCTGCTCTGAATAATCCTCCTTTCGCCGGATTATTACCAATGTAATCATAAAAAGCTAATTTTTCGGGAATTTTAGACCAAGCTTCTGATAAACTCAGATTTTCGGCTAGCCCGGCGTCAACTCTTCTATATATTTCTTGCTGGAAGTACCCCTGATCCCACTGATAACGAGTGGGACCAAATAATTCAATCGGGGTAGTTGCTGAACCATACCACATAGTTCCAGCAACTACGAAAGCTGCAAAAAAGACAGCAGCGATACTACTGGAAAGGACAGTTTCAATATTGCCCATACGTAATCCTTTGTATAAACGTTGGGGTGGGCGAACGCTAAGATGGAATAGGCCCGCTAATATACCCAATGTCCCCGCTGCAATATGATGAGAGGCTATCCCTCCCGGAACAAAAGGATCAAAACCTTCTGCGCCCCAAGCTGGATTTACAGCTTGTACTTTTCCGGTTAAGCCATAAGGATCGGACACCCATATTCCAGGACCATACAAGCCTGTTACATGAAATGCTCCAAACCCAAAGCAAGCTACCCCGGAAAGAAATAAATGAATTCCAAAGATCTTGGGCAAATCCAAGGAGGGTTTTCCCGTACGTTCATCACAGAATATTTCTAGGTCCCAATACACCCAATGCCAGATAGCTGCTAAGAAGCACAAACCAGAAAACACAATATGTGCCCCGGCTACACCTTCGTAACTCCAAATACCCGGATTCGTTATAGTCCCTCCTGTAATACTCCAACCACCCCATGAATTAGTTATTCCTAAACGAGTCATGAAAGGTATAACGAACATACCTTGTCTCCACATTGGATCAAGAACAGGGTCAGAGGGATCAAAAACTGCTAATTCGTATAAAGCCATCGAGCCGGCCCAACCAGAAACTAGAGCTGTATGCATTATATGGACAGAAAGTAACCGACCGGGATCATTCAATACGACGGTATGAACACGATACCAAGGCAAACCCATGGAAATACCCCTTTATCAAAGAAAAAATAGACACTATGTGACTTTATCGCATTGGATTGGAAAAGACTATGTTATGCACCTTGCCTTTTCATTGGATTACCTCGAAGCAAGGGTTAATATTTATTCCGTTCCGCTAGTAATAATTGAACAATTCTGTTCGTAGGAACAAAGAGAAACAGATCTATTCTATACCCGATAAGTACCAATACGCAATGGGGGATTGGACCCATTTTTTGGAGCGAATGCAATCCAAAGAGACTTGTTCATCATTCGAACGATCCATTCATAAGACTTTTCCTTTATCCAATCTGCCTTCCTATGGAAACCTTCTAATCTATGGATAAAATATGATAAACAACAATATTCGATTAGGAAAACGATAAAATAAATGGGAAGACAAGAAAATTGATTGTTACGTTTCCACATCAAAGTGAAGTATAGTACTTAACCCCCTTTCTTTAATTTAATGCCTATTGGTGTTCCAAAAGTGCCTTTTCGGAGTCCTGGAGAGGAAGATGCGGTTTGGGTTGACGTATAGTGCGACTTGTCAGACATATTGGGTCATATGGGATTTCCCCGTTCTCTCCCCCGATTGAGATATCCCCTGTTTTGCCCAAGAAAGATTGATTAAACTATCAAGAATTCGGAGCGTGAAATGCAATTAGATCAATTTTTTTTTTGTTGATTTTGGGGATTATTATCAATATCAATTAGAAAGATTTATGGTTGGGTTGATCAAAAAAAAAATAAAGGATACAGGCTCCGTTCAGAAAATCTCAAATTAGTAATCCGTGTAGGATTACTACTCGTATCATAAAAGATTCCTATTTAATGAGAGAAGCGATCTCAAACTTGCCAATCAATCGAGTAATATGATAAATACATTGAATATTCTGTAAAAGAAAGACATGAAAAGAAATTGAAAAAAAAAAATTGTAGCAAAAAGAAGTGGTATAGGGATCATTTGTCCTATATGTGCGAATCGAATTCGGGTGGATCCTTACCCGGAGTAGAGAATAAACCTAAAAAAAAAGAATTGAAGAGGCCCATTCCGGAACAAGAAAATAACATTGTGATTTGGGTCTCGATGTAATAATACATCAATGAGAGGTTAGTTTGATAAGTTCAATGAATTCTTTTTTTTATAGGTTAAAAAGAAGTGATTCGAAACTTATTCATCTTTCTTGAAAAATGGAAGAAAAGCCCCCTTTAGCTTGGTTTCTTTCCTTAGAAAAAGCCTGTGCTACGAAAAAAGGAGGGCTGGAATCGACACATTGATTCTTTTTTTTTCACAATTTTGATTTTTTTTGGAACCGTATGCATCTAAAGATGCGTGTACGGTTCCTAAGGGATAAAATTTTGTCCTAATCAACCGACTTCATCGAGAAAGATTACTTTTTTTAGGCCAAGAGGTTGATAGCGAGATCTCGAATCAACTTGTCGGTCTGATGGTATATCTCAGCATAGAGGATGATACCAAGGATCTTTATTTGTTTATAAACTCCCCCGGCGGGTGGGTAATCCCAGGAATAGCTATTTATGATACTATGCAATTTGTGTCACCAGATGTACATACAATATGCATGGGATTAGCAGCTTCAATGGGATCTTTCATTCTGGTCGGAGGAGAAATTACCAAACGTCTAGCATTCCCTCACGCTTGGCGCCAATGAGTTTTTTTATTTGAGAGAAAAAAGAAGACTATGCCTTCGCCATATAGAATATGAATAATAAGTAATAATAGCATGGCACTTGGAGTTCGATATGAGCAAACAATTATTATTGTTTTTCACAACATGTGATTATGTATCGAGATAGTAGTATGAAACAAAGGTTATTCCCGATTTGATCTTATGGGTGGGGGATCCGTTTCAGCGTCACAAACCTTTTTGCTTCTATACCAGAAGTATCTTTCCGATATTTATATTATGAAAGAATACCAAAGAAAAAAAGATCATTTTCATTTTTCCTTAATTGATCGGATCAGGAAAACACTTTGGGATTGCTGAATCACAAACGAGATAAAATAAATATCTAAAGCAACGGAACCATCATAGTATTTTTGTTTTAACTCCTCCTAAGGGAAGGATGGTAAGTGGATCACTGGATCTGATAGATTCTATTTGTCTCTTTCTTCGACGGAAGAGAAAAGGAAATTCCATAACAGAGCCGTATGCAATGCACAAAACATGCCTGTACGGTTGTTCCATTCTATCTTTCTTTTCTCTTCTTGTTTTATTTTTTATCCCTTCGCCGGATCGGGCGAGACAGAGGAATTTGATTATGTTATATCATCAGGGTTATGATCCACCAACCCGCTAGTTCTTTTTATGAAGCACCTACGGGAGAATTTATCCTGGAAGCGGAAGAATTACTGAAACTCCGCGAAACCCTCACAAGGGTTTATGTACAAAGAACGGGCAATCCTTTATGGGTTGTATCCGAAGACATGGAAAGGGATGTTTTTATGTCAGCAACAGAAGCCCAAGCTCATGGCATTGTTGATCTTGTAGCGGTCGAAAATAGCGGGGATTTCGCATAAACCTGCAATCCTGTTTGGATCCATAATTCGAATAATCTGCGATTTCCTATTTTATCCTCTTTTCTTACCCAAGTAAAATATAAAGTAAGAAGTAATTCATAATTATCCGGTTAGGATCGATCTAAACCAGCCCATTCTGTATATTCAAAATTCAGGATGCCAACTATTAAACAACTTATTAGAAACACAAGACAGCCAATCCGAAATGTCACGAAATCCCCCGCTCTTCGAGGATGTCCTCAGCGCCGAGGAACATGTACTAGGGTGTATGTGCGACTCGTTCAGATCATGAGCTGGAACAAATGAGATGATTTTTCCAGTATCAATGACCGGTAGCAATGAATAGGATAGAATGGATAAACCCTATTCACTATCTAAAAATAAAGATCTATCATATATCTATATTTTATGGAATTTATGGTTTCCATTGGTGCAAATCCAATCAACTCAATTGGAGATGAAAAGCAATTCCCCATTGGTAGCAATGGTTATCGATTAAGCGGGGAAATAGTATTTTAAAGGCGGGAAGATTATGTTCCTACTCTTGCAAGAACGGACTAACAGGGCCAGCTACCTAGCCAACCTTCATAATAAAATGCCGTTACTGTATGGATAGATCTCATTGTGAAAAGACCTATTACTCGATAATTCATGGGTAGAGCCAAAAAGTGTGTGAACTGTACAAGTTACCAATAACATTGATTAAATGAGGAAGGGGGCTCCGGTGTATAGAAAGGGCCTCGCCGTTTAAGAAGTAACCATAGAAACGATGGAAGTCGCTATTTTTTTTTTATTCATTTACTACCATTATTCATTACTATTTTTTTTATACCCAATATCGGTCCCATTTCTTATTTTGAGGTGAAATGCCTGAAAGAAATAGAAAATAGTGGTTGGGAAGGTCATAGTAGCAAAAGCCATTGGAATTTTTATTTTATACATCGGAAGAATCCGTTTTGTTATTAATTAAACTAGGGGAGGGGAAGAATGACTGAAAGAAAAGAAATCAATTAGTTATTCATCAAAGTTTTATTTGATTCAATGACCAGAGTTAGACGAGGATATATAGCTCGGAGGCGTCGAACAAAAATTCGTTTATTTGCATCAACCTTTCGAGGGGCTCATTCAAGACTTACTCGAACTATTACTCAACAGAAAATGAGAGCTTTGGTTTCTACTCATCGGGATAGGGGTCGGCAAAAGAGAGATTTTCGTCGTTTGTGGATCACTCGGATAAATGCAGTAACTCGGGGGGGTGGGGTATCCTATAGTTATAGTCGATTCATACATGATTTGTACAAGAGGCAGTTGCTTCTTAATCGTAAAATACTTGCACAAATAGCTATATCAAATAGGAATTGTCTTTACATGATTTCTAATGAGATCATCAAATAGGGAGAGTGTGAAGAATTTAACGGAATGATTTAAACGGAGTTCCCCGGAGAATGAACTCCGGGAAGGTAGAGTATAAATTCATATGCTAAGAGTAAGAATGAACGAACACGTTAAAAAAAAAAGAATCGGGTAAGAAGAAATCTTTTTTTCTATTACGTTACGACGTGACAATCAAGTCTCTCGGCTTTTTCCAACAAAACTTCAATCGAAGTTTGAGTTCCAATTAGAGTTTTTTTTATTCAGGCGTAGGCTTATTTATTTCTGATTCTAGGGCCAGTAGTTCTAGGGATCGACTCAGGTCTCTCAAACTGTTTCTCATTATTAAGAAAGGGTAACGAAGATAAAATACGAGCTTGTTTTATGGCAATAGTAATTAATCGTTGTTGTTTCAAGGTCAATCTGTTCACTCTTCTAGATAATATTTTTCCCTGTTCACTAATAAATCGACTAATTAAACTCATGTTTCTATAATCAATTCGATCCCCCGATCCAATTGGTGGGGGCAAACGCCTACGAAAAGATCGTTTGGATTTACGAAAGGGTCGCTTGGTTTTATCCATGGTTCATTCCTTATCTCTAAAATCCTATTTGATTTCTTCATTCATTTTTGTTTTTGAATCCAACAGAAATAGGATTTGATTTGTTTATATATAGATATATATATAATATGTTATTTATTCGGTTTCCTTGCTTGAAAAGGCGGGCACGGAACAGATGCTCTGTTCACTCTATTTCTTTATCTCGCCGTGAATCGTATGCTTGTGACAATACGAACAAAATTTTCTCAACTCTAATCGACCGGGTGTATTGTGTCGATTCTTTTGAGTAATATATCTTGAAATGCCCGGCGATTTTTTATTTAAACCATTTCGGACACAGCTGGTACATTCCAAAAGAACTATTACTCTAGCATCTTTACCCTTGGCCATGAACCTCCTTTGAATTTAGGATTCACTCAACTCTTCTATTTTCGACCTGAATCGAAAAAAAAAAGAAGAAAAGAATAAAAAAGAAATCGAAGTTGCTAACAGGAAATCCAATTTGGAAAGATTCCATTTCAATCAATGGAGTAATACTAAGTAATACAATTTTTTCTAACTATCAACTATTTTCGAATCTCAGTATTTCATTTACTATCTTGTATGGTCCCGAACATCCTGTGTCCTAGAACCACATTTCTAGTTCTGCTCTTCCTCGAGTAATTCGATCCTGAACCCGAGTTTCTCTGTAGTTCAATCCACTTTTATTCTTTTTCTTTCCTTACTATCCCAAACAAATGAAAAAAAAAAGGGGGGAGGGAAATTAGTAACAAAGAATTTTTTGTATCTCTAATCTTCTTCTTGACCCCCTTTCCATCCGAATAACTAGAAAGAAAAAAAGGGGAATACCAACGCATCTGGGAATAAACGATTGATCTCTATCAATAGGCCTGCCAAAGAACCGAACCATAAAGTAGCTAGCACAGGTGCCACGGAGAGATATGTTTTTATATCTCGCATTGCAAAGCCTCCTTCTTTATTGTAAGACATATAATAAATATATTATCAGATGAATGCATATAACTATAACTATTTATATAGTTATAGTTAAAGATCACTTGTATTTGTACGCGGAATCTCTAACTAAAAAAAGGATACGTAGAATAATTCGGTAAATGAGATCTACCTGTTCCTAAAACAGAAAAAAAATGATCCCTTCTTTTCTTCTTGAGCATTACCGAAAAACATTCTTTCCTTATATTATATATGTTTATATGTTAGGTTTCATATGTATATAAATCTTTTTTATTATAAGATATAAGAGACCAAAAAGAAGAAATGGCAAGAGAAATACGATTCTATATGGTATCGAGGAAATAATGATGTTGGAAAACAAGACAGGGATTCCGTACTATGACATAGTACAACTAATGGAAAGGGATGTAGCGCAGCTTGGTAGCGCGTTTGTTTTGGGTACAAAATGTCACAGGTTCAAATCCTGTCATCCCTACCATATTAGCTCTCTTTTCTCTTATAGGCAGTAACGGGAGATCCATTGAGATCGACTCCAATTGGGCATAATCTTTCATTTTATAATACTCTGATCATGCTAACTAATAGATTGGATTGGGGATACGAGTAAAAAAATCCCTTTCTTTATAGTAATATCTCCTGTCATAAGAAAGCGCTCTTAGTTCAGTTCGGTAGAACGTGGGTCTCCAAAACCCGATGTCGTAGGTTCAAATCCTACAGAGCGTGATTATGTTCTTGTAATTGTAATGTCGAATGAAAATAAAATAACTTCACTAACTCGAATTGCAACCTGAATTTGACCTCCTGCAGATTAAGGAGGAGGTCAATCAAAGAAAGAGATGTTACTCACTCAAAGGTCCAACTGATCGCCGCGTCTGTATTGTAAATATGCAGTTACGAATAATCCGGCCAAAGTAATAGGAATTAGACCTAACACGATTCCAAATAGAAAAACTTCAATCATTTCAATTTGTTTGAAAGGGGATAAAATTAAGGTAATATCTATCCCTAAATACTAATCCCAATCACCCATGAATCTCAATGCCCAATCCAAAAATGGAAAATGGATGAGGGATAAAACTATAGAATACCGGAAAATCTCACAGAAATCTTTTTTTTTATTTGAATTGTGCATTCAATCAATTTCAAATAAGTCGTATCTTGCTCAGACCAATCAATAGGGCTGAGGTTATAGTTAAAGCAGCCAGTAGAAAACCAAAATAACTAGTTATAGTAGGCATGAAAGAGCTAAATGAGATACGTTCTTTTTTTTTTTACATATGTTTATAAAGCACTTACCTAAGTTTCCATTTTTGCAAGACAAGTTTTTGCAAGACAAGATAGGATGATAAGAAAAATACTAATTGACAGAATCAGTTCCAATTGAAAGTTCTTGATTCATCAGTCATTATAGAGACAGCACTAATAAAGATAGAGTTGGCAGAGGCAGAGGTATAAAAAAAAGATTGATTCATCATCTGTGACATCTACGGATTCCT